ATTGAAGAAATGAAAGGGTTGAAAACTCTATTTCAGTCTGAAATGAAATGTGGAATCAGAAGTATCTGAGATAGTGTGGTAGAAAGAGCTATATATAGCTCTTTCTACCACACTATACAATTGAGTATTGTAGAATATTTCATATTCAAATTCTTATTCTTAGTACATAAAGTTGTATTGTATACAGAAAGAAGTTTTCTCTTATATAGATCAATTGACAATAGATATCTATATCTAATAACAATATATATTAGACGTACATCAAAATGAAATAGCACTCGAATTCTATATTTTTTCTCTACACCCATTTGTATGCATTTCGATCAATCCAAAATAATTGCAAGCCCAACTGCTTGAATTCCTGATTTTTTTTATATCTCTTCTTATGCTTATGGATATGGATCCGGGGGTCCATCGAAAGAATTAATGTAGGAAGAATAGTACGGGCATATACTCTAATATCATTAGATAGTATATACCATATAAATACCATAACCATATCATATATTCTATAATAATAAAATAATAAGAAAAAAAATCTGAAATAGAATTCAATAGAAAATAGAAATTTAATACTAATATCTATAATAATAGATAGATAAACGAATATAGATAAACTAAATCAAGTCAAGTTTTTTTTTTAAGCTTTCGCAAAACGATCAGAATTGATACAATTAGATTCTTCAGTAAAGTACTAAATTAGTAATATTCCTAGCTCTAAAGCCCACTCCTTCCCCATACTACAAGTGAAAGAGAAAATGTAAACACTACCATTAAAGCAGCCCAAGCGAGACTTACTATATCCATGTGAATGATGTCCCCTATCTCTATGAAATGAAGGAATTCTTCCATTATTGATTCAAAATCATAGTGGAATCAATGGCGCAGAGTCAAAATAGGATTCTTACTTACGGCTATTGATGAAACAATTTCATGAATCCACTCATAAAAAGTTCCTATATTTATTATTCAATAGAATTCTATTGAAATAGAAAGAAAAAAAATAGAATGAAAAAAGCAAAAAGAAATTCAATAAAATAAGTAATTAAGTAATAGTAATATAAAGAAAAAGAATATTAGTAATATAATATGAATAGAAAATAGAAAAATACAAAGAAATGAAATAAGAAATCAATAAAATAAAAATAGAAGATAATGAAATATAAGAAATAAGAAAAGAAGAAAAAAAGAAGAGCCATTCCACCATTCTGATTCAATTTCTGAGCACTCAGAGCCTCTCGTGAGTCTGGATACAAAGTATCTTCAGTTCTTTACCACAATTCTGAAATGAATTTCCCATCATCCTATCCAATAGAATTTCATCGCAGACAGAGTTAGTAGACACTACCTCAATATTAAGAAAGGTATAGTTTAAAATAATTAGGGAGTCTTGATAGTCTTTTTTAGAATCCTTTCTTCAACCTTAGTAGCCAAAATGGAGTGTCTCTTGGGAACCTTTGGATACCAAGATTTCCGACTTCTTACTTGCTTCTTACTTTCCTAGTTCTGATGTCCAGAATGAATTCTCACTATTTCTTTTATTTGATTCAATTCAGAATAGCCCAAACCAATCATTAATAAGATTGGGTTGCTTCAGATTTATTGGTACCTGTTTGAGCCACACTCAGAACCCAGATTTTGAGAAAAAAGATGACAGTCTTTTATAGGACCTATGGGTTCTCAAAATCAAGTATCGACAGACCTAGTCCCTTGCCTATGCTTTTGCGGGGCAAGAATTCGATCAACAGGATTAAGAAATTCCAAGTCTTTTTTTGTTGATCAGGCGACACCCAGATTCGAACTGGGGATAAAGGATTTGCAGTCCCCCGCCTTACCACTTGGCCATGCCGCCAAATTAAATCCAAAATGGATAAAATTTTTATTTAGACTATATTCTTATATTCTATTTATTCTTATTCTATTTTCTATTCCTTTCCTCATTTTGTTTTTATTTGAATTTTTTCCTTTCTTAATTCCTTTTCTTTTTGGATCTTGAATCCCATTGTACTTATCCTTTTCCAAAAAAGAATTCCTCTTTTTTATTAGATCCTTTTTATATTCTTTTCTTCGATTGATTGTATCTCAAAACAGGCGTCGCTTAAAAACTTACCTTCTCTTTTCATTTTTCTTACTTTGAATTAGCGAACAACTATGAAATTTGTATCTCCATTTGTATTCCATTAATGGATTAATGGTTGCAAAATCCAAATGATTTACGACTAATCATTATCAATTATAAGAAAATATATGTGTATATGTAAACCCCAGAACAGTGTAAACTCCAGAACAGAAAGTTTGATACGTGGATACTGAGCCTGGGTCTATTTCTTATGCACATATCCCTATATAGATATAGGATCATCGTGCTTGAATTTTTCATTGAATATGAATAAAAAATAGACATTATGATAGAGTGTGACCTAACCTATGTTGCGCCAAGTTCAATTATGATAAAAGATGTGATATACAGATAGCTAGATAGCTATATCGGCATGTACTT